AAGAATATCTTTTACGTATCCACCTAGTTTGTCAACTTTTCTGGAAATGATGGAAAAAAAAATGTCTCTATTCACAACAGAAAAAATCTCCTATGATGAATTATATAATTGTTGGAATTCTACTAATGAACAAAAAAAAAACAACCTAAGTTACAAATTTTTAAATAGGTTCGAAGTTCTAGATAAGAGATTTCTAGATAGACTGGAAAAAAGGAGTAGATTGTCTAACGATAAGACTAAAAAAAAATACTTACCTAGGATATACGATCCTTTCTTGAATGGATCTTCTCGTGGACAAATCAAAAATAAAATTTACATAAAATCAGAAGAGAAACAAAAAAAATTCAAATTCGTATTTGACAAAATGATAACTGATCCGAACGATAAAACAATTGTAAATACAAAAAAATCTATTGAAATCAATAAAAAAGTTCCTCGATGGTTATACCGATTAATCGACGAGTTCGAAGAAAGGGAGGGGGGAGAAAGAACAGAAATCGAAAAAGAAATCGAAAAAGAAGAAGAAAAAGAAGAAGAAATTGAGACAGTGAATGAGGATTATGACATTCGTTCAAGAGAATATAGACGTATAGTGATTTTTACTGATGATTTGTCTAATGGTGAATACGAGGAATTTGTTTTAATAGATTATCCATACCAACCGGATTTTCGGAGAGACCTAATCAAAGGCTCTATGCGCGCTCAAAGACGTAAAACAGTTATTGGGCAATTCCTTCAATCACGCCCGCATTCCCTTCTTTTTTTGGACAAAGTTGCCAACCCCTTTGTAATCTTTTTTGAGGATATTTTAGAACCACTCTTGTTTATTTTTCAAACTTCGATAGGGAAAAAATTAGAACTTTTGAACCGTACTGCAAAACAGATAGAAGAATTTAAGAAAGAAGAAATGGAACGAAGGCGTATAAAGGTATCAGAAGACTGGGATAACATTCAATTTGGTCAAGCACTAAGAAGTTGTTTATTAGTAACCCAATCGATTTTTAGAAAATATATTCGAGTGCCCTTATTGATAATAACTAAAAATATCGTTCGTATACTATTATTTCAAACTCCCGAATGGTCGGAAGATTTAAACGATTGGAAGAGAGAAATACATATTAAATGCACCTATAATGGTATTCCATTATCAGAAACAGAATTTCCAAAAAACTGGCTAACAGAGGGTATTCAGATAAAAATCTTATTTCCTTTTCGTCTGAAACCTTGGCACAAATCTAAGCCGGAAAAGTATCAAAAAACACCAAAAATGGATTTTTGCTTTTTAACAGTTTTGGGAACAGAAACCGCATTGCCTTTTGGTTCTGCTTCTCCACGAAAGAGATTTGATTTTTTTAACATGATTTTTAAAGAAATCAGAAAAAGAATGCAAAAACGGAAAAAGAATTATTTTCTAGGTTTCAAAATTAAAAACGAAAGAACAAAATGGATCATCAAAAAGATTCTATTTGTAAAAGAAATAATAATAAAACTCAAAAAAAGATTTTTATTTGGATTGAGACAACGATATGAATTGAGTGAAACTCAAAAAGATTCAACAATAACTAACAGTAATCAAATGATTTACGAATCGTCCATTTCAATTCAATCTATTAATTGGACAAATGATTCATTAACAACAGAAGAAAAAATAAAAGATCTGAATGATAGAATAAATAGAATCATAAATGAAATAGACAAAAGTCCAAACGACAAGAAAAAGGGATTTATACTCCCCGAGATCAATATTAGTTCTAACAAAGCAACTTATAATAATAAAAGATTAGACTTACAAAAAAATATTTGGCAACTATTAAAAAGAAAAAATGTTCGATTAGTCCGGAAATCACATTATTTTTTGAAATTTTTCATTGAAAGAGCATACATAGAAAGATATCTATGTATCATTAATATTTCTAGGATCAATATACAACTTTTTCTTGAATCAACAAAAGAAAAAATTAATAAATACATTTCTAATAATAAAGCAAATGAAGAAAGAATTCATAAAACAAATCAAAGTATAATTCACTTTTGTTCGACTATACAAAAGTCAATTTCTAATACAATTTCTAATATTAGTAATACGAATTCGCAGATTTTTTTTGACGTATCCTCTTTGTCACAAGCATATGTATTTTACAAATTATCACAAAACCCATTTATTAACTCATATAAGCATAAGGTAAGATCTCTTTTTCAATATGACGGAACATCTCTTTTTCTTACGAATCGAGTTCGGGATAATCTTTTTGGAATAATCGTTGGAAAAAAAGGAGTAGTGCTTCATTCCAAATTAATACGTCCTAGCAGTTCTGTAATGAATCAATGGCTAAATTGGTTAAATGGTCATTATCAATACAATTTCTCTCAGAATAGATGGTCTAGGTTAGTACCAAAAAAATGGCGAAATAGAATCAATGAACGCGGTATGGCTCAAAATAAAGATTTAATAAAATGGGATTCATATGAAAAAAACCGATTTTATAAAAAACAAGAACAAAAATTCTCATTAATAAAAAAGAAAGTCAAAAAACAATATGCATATGATCTTTTAGCACATAAATATATTAATTATGCATATAAGAAAGACTCATTAGCTCCTTATGAATATAGATCGCTAGTAAACGCACTGGATGACCACCGCTTTTACGGCATGTCTAAACAAAAACTATTTGATAATATCGCTTTCCGGAATTTTATAGATGATTATATATATATAGAAAACACGCAAAATACGGATGATATTTCTATCCAGAATTATCTAGGCGATTTTATCTATATGGAAAAAATTAAAAATATGGATAGAAAGTATTTTGATTGGAGAATTATGAACTTCTGTCGTAAAAACAAAATGGATATGGAGGGCTGGGTCGATAACGATTATTATCTTACGTCTCATGAAGAAAAAGAAATCAACCCATCCAATGAAAAAAAAATATTTTTTGATTGGATGGGAATGAATGTAGAAATAATAAATCATTCCATATCCATATCGGTTCCGAAACGTTGGTTCTTCTCAAAATTTTTGATATTTTATAATGAATATAAAAGTAACCCGTGGGTAATACCAATCAAATTACTTTTTTTCAATTTTAATGGAAATATAAATCCAAAATTTCGTGAAAATAAAAGCATCACTAAAAAGAAAAAATTAGAGTTGGAAACTCGAAATCAAAGAGAAACAGAATACGTAGGTCAAGTGGATCTTGAATCATCTTTTTTAACCCAAGAAACGGATTTTGAAAAAGATGTCGAATGGGACATGAAAAAGAAGGATAGAAAGCAAAAGAAATCCAAGATAGAAGAAGAATTAGATTTCTTCCTAACACGATTTTGGGGTTTTCAATTGGATTGGAATGAAGGCTTAGATGAAAAAGTAACGAGTAATATCAAGCTATCAGGTCTTGTGCTTAGAGCGGAGAGAAATCTAAGAGAGATTGTTCTAGGCTATCTTCAAAGAAGAGACCTAAATCTAGATATTCTGGTGACTGTGAAGAAAGATGAGTCAGTAGTGGAAAAGGGACTACTTGTTATCGAACCGATTCGGCTGTTTAGAAAAAACGATGGAAAATTTATTATGTATCAAACCATAGGCCCTTCATTGATTCATAAGAGTAAACACCAATTTCATCAAAATCAAATAGAAAGCGAAAAAAGCTATAGCTTTTATAGCCATATTAACAATTTTGATGAAGCCATTATAAGACATCACAAGATGACTGAAAATAAAGAACAAAAGCATTATGATTTGCTTGTTCCTGAAAATATTTTATCCTCTAGACGTCGTAGAGAATTGAGAATTCTAATGTGTTTAACTTATAGGAACAGAAATACAGCATTTTACAATGAGGATAAAGTAAATAATTGCTGTCAAGTTTTGGGTAAAAGTAACGAAGATGGAGATAAAAAAAAACAAATTTATTTAAAATTCTTTCTTTGGCCAAATTATCGATTAGAAGATTTAGCTTGTATGAATCGCTATTGGTTTGATACCAATAATGGCAGTCGTTTCAGTATGTTAAGGATACATATGTATCCGCAATTGAAAATTCGTTAATCTACATTTTATTAAGACAATTTTGATTTCTTCTATTTCCGGTAATCTATCTGATATGCGAAGACAAATAGATGCACCCGCATTGTCTTACCTTCGATTCTGAGGCATGATACTAATTCAAAGATGTATCCATTAGATCTAGAAATGAATCAAAAAAATCCTTTTTTGATTCATTTCTAGTTTTTTGTCTGAATACATAAATATAAATATAGTGTTTTTTTATCTACCTATTTGGATTGATTAATAATGAATTTGATTTGAAAAAAATCAGGAATTTTTAAAGAAATTCAGATTTTATATATACCAAATTCAAAATGAATGAGTATCATTATTATATTATTACTGATCAAAAAAAATATCTATAACTATAAAAAAGAGGAAAGGGGGGCAGTTTTCATTTTATGGTAAAAAATCCATTTATACCAGTTATTTCACAAGAAAAAAAAGAAGAAAACCCGGGATCGGTTGAATTTCAAGTATTGAATTTCACCACTAAGATACGACGACTTACTTCACATTTGGAATTGCACAAAAAAGATTATTTATCTCAACGAGGTTTACAGAAAATTCTGGGAAAACGCCAACGACTACTGTCTTATTTGTCAAAGAAAAACGGAATACGTTATAAAAAATTAATTAATCAGTTGGGTATTCGTCGGAGGTCACAAACTCGTTAAGTTAATTTGAGGAGTGGTTTTGAATTATTCGATTTATTATATCTTAATTGAACTTTGATGAACTTCTTTTTTGTTTTAAGCAATTCATGGAAGAATGAATCTAGGAAAAACCTATGAATGCCCCAGCTACAAGAAAAGACCTCATGATAGTCAATATGGGTCCTCACCACCCATCAATGCACGGTGTTCTTCGACTCATTGTTACTCTAGATGGTGAAGATGTTATTGATTGTGAACCAATATTGGGTTATTTACACAGAGGGATGGAAAAAATTGCGGAAAACCGAACAATTATACAATATCTACCTTATGTAACACGTTGGGATTATTTAGCTACTATGTTTACAGAAGCAATAACGGTAAATGGGCCAGAACAGTTAGGAAATATTCAAGTACCTAAGAGAGCCAGCTATATTCGAGTAATTATGTTGGAGTTGAGTCGTATAGCTTCTCACCTGCTATGGCTTGGACCCTTTATGGCAGATATTGGTGCACAAACTCCTTTCTTCTATATTTTTAGAGAAAGAGAATTAATATATGATCTATTCGAAGCTGCCACTGGTATGAGAATGATGCATAATTATTTTCGTATCGGAGGAGTAGCGACTGATCTACCTTATGGCTGGATAGATAAATGTTTGGATTTTTGCGATTCTTTTTTAACAGGGGTTGTTGAATATCAAAAACTTATTACGCGAAATCCTATTTTTTTAGAACGGGTTGAAGGAGTCGGCACTATTAGTGAAAAGGAAGTAATAAATTGGGGTTTATCGGGACCAATGCTACGGGCTTCCGGAATACGCTGGGATCTTCGTAAAGTTGATCATTATGAGTGTTACGAGGAATTTGATTGGGAAGTTCAATGGCAAAAAGAAGGAGATTCATTAGCTCGTTATTTAGTCCGAATTGGTGAAATGACGGAATCTATAAAAATTATTCAACAGGTTCTGGAAGGAATTCCGGGGGGCCCCTATGAAAATCTAGAAATCCGCTGCTTTGATAGAGAAAAGGATCCGGAATGGAATGATTTTGACTATCGATTCATTAGTAAAAAACCGTCTCCGACTTTTGAATTGCCGAAACAAGAACTTTATGTAAGAGTTGAAGCCCCAAAGGGAGAATTAGGAATTTTTCTAATAGGAGATCGGAATGGTTTTCCTTGGAGATGGAAAATTCGTCCACCCGGTTTTATCAATTTGCAAATTCTTCCTCAGTTAGTTAAAAGAATGAAATTGGCTGATATTATGACGATACTAGGTAGCATAGATATCATTATGGGAGAAGTTGATCGTTGAAATGATAATGGATACAACAGAAGTACAAGATATTGATTCTTTTTCCAGATTGGAATCTTTAAAAGAGATCTATGGAATTCTATGGATACTTGGCCCTATTTTGATTCTCGTATTGGGAATCACAATAGGTGTACTAGTGATTGTATGGTTAGAAAGAGAAATATCCGCAGGGATACAACAGCGCATTGGACCTGAATATGCCGGTCCTTTGGGAGTTCTTCAAGCTCTAGCGGATGGAACAAAACTACTTTTCAAAGAGAATCTTCTTCCCTCTCGAGGAGATACTCGTTTATTCACTATCGGACCATCCATATCAGTTATATCAATTCTAGTAAGCTATTCAGTAATTCCTTTTTCCTATAACTTTGTTTTAGCTGATCTCAATATCGGTGTTTTTTTATGGATTGCTATTTCGAGTATTGCTCCCATTGGACTTCTTATGTCAGGATATGGGTCAAATAATAAATATTCCTTTTTGGGTGGTCTACGGGCTGCTGCTCAATCAATTAGTTATGAAATACCATTAACTCTATGTGTGTTATCAATATCTCTACGTGCGATTCGTTGAGACAGAAACTTTTTCATACTCTTTATTTTATAAGAAATTACAAGAAAGAGGGGTAGAATAAATTAAATAGATATTCTCATTTTGTTCTTCATTATTATTCAAAATTCGGATTGATGAACTAAATCAGATAGTTATATGAGTGAAATAAAACAGCTTCGAATTCATTTTAATATTTAATAAAATATTAAATATATATATAAACTAGGCTATATACTAGAATATATATATATATATATAATTATAATATACTATGATTTTGAAATTTGAATTTATTTGCAGTAAAAATATTGAGTCTCATTTTCTATGTATAAGAATTAAAAAAGAATTATAAGCGGAAGAGACCATTTACCCCAAGATTGGGTGATCAGTCATCCTGTCTTGAAGCGGGTTCAAAAGACCAACCTTATTGAGTTTTCACTAATGTTTGTATGAATTCCTATACATGTATTACCATAAAAAAAATATATAAATAGAAATGAAATAAATAATAAAATAATAAATAAGGGGTGGGATTTTGAAATGATAAAAAATAAGTGGATGGTTAGAAACACCAAGATACACAAAGGATTAGTAATGGAGATTATGTAAATTTTCCAAAAGAGCATTTCTGCATAAAAAAAAAAGAATACTAATTGGGGCTTTAAGTTGGTAGAAATAATCAAGCAGTACTCCCCACAATTCCGATCCAGAGTATACTCCTATCCACCGGTTAAATAAATGACTATCGGGAACGAAATAATCCTTTCATTTTTAAAAAAGTGCCCTTTATGCACATAAAAAAGAAGAATAGGAACGAAAAAAAAGAAAGAATAAAAATACAATTACAATAAACAAAGAAAGAGAAATCCCTCTTTCTTATATCCATAGTTATGGAGATAGAATTCATGTCATAATTCATAAACTAATGTCTAATTCTTGTTCGTAATCGAAAACGATGGGTTATTGATAATTCGAAAGGAGTATTTTATTGAAGAATTAAGTTATTACTCGACAAATTCAAATTATTAAGGGATGAGAGCAATTCAGAAGTACCTTTTTTTATTTATTAATTTATTATTAAAACAGATTTTAATTTTTAATTCTAACAGACAGAATTCAATTGGTCTAATTCAGGACCGTCCAATAGATTTGAATCCTATCTATACTGGGTGGGGGGATATATCAAAAAGAAATAGAAAAAAAAATAACCGACTCGGTCCTTAGATTTATTTATGGCCTCGAGGAGCTGTATGAGATGTAAATCTCATGTACAGTTCTGTAATTGCGATGAAAACAGTAATGTTATCACCGACTATGATTATCTAACAGTTCAAGTACAGTTGATATAGTGGATGCGCAATCAAAATATGGTTTTTGGGGATGGAATTTGTGGCGTCAACCTATAGGTTTTATCGTTTTTCTAATTTCTTCCCTAGCGGAATGTGAAAGATTACCTTTTGATTTACCAGAAGCAGAAGAAGAATTAGTAGCCGGTTATCAAACCGAATATTCAGGTATCAAATTTGGTTTATTTTACGTTGCTTCCTATTTAAACCTATTAATTTCTTCATTATTTGTAACAGTTCTTTACTTAGGAGGTTGGAATATCTCTCTTCCGTACATATTCGTTTCTGAGCTTTTTGAAATAAATAAAGCATGTGGAATTTTTGGAACTATAATTGGTATCTTTATTACATTAGCTAAAACTTATTTGTTCTTGTTCATTTCTATCACAACAAGATGGACTTTACCTAGGCTAAGGATAGACCAATTATTAAATTTTGGATGGAAATTTCTTTTACCTATTTCTCTCGGTAATCTATTATTAACAACTTCGTTTCAACTGTTTTCACTGTAAAAGGTTGGTATTCGATATTCATAACTTGTTTCAAACAAGATAAAGAAAAAAAATCAAATTCTTTATAGATATTCACGATATGTTTCTTATGATAAATGGGTTTATGAATTATGGCCAGCAAACAGTACGATCCGCAAGGTACATTGGTCAAAGTTTCATGATTACCTTATCCCACGCAAATCGTTTGCCTGTAACTATTCAATATCCTTATGAAAAATTAATCACATCGGAACGTTTCCGCGGTCGAATCCATTTTGAATTTGATAAATGCATTGCTTGTGAAGTATGTGTTCGTGTATGTCCTATAGATCTACCCGTTGTTGATTGGAAACTGGAAACTGATATTCGAAAGAAACGATTGCTTAATTACAGTATTGATTTCGGGATCTGTATATTTTGTGGTAATTGCGTTGAGTATTGTCCAACAAATTGTTTATCAATGACTGAGGAATATGAACTTTCAACTTATGATCGTCACGAATTGAATTATAATCAAATTGCTTTGGGCCGTTTACCAATGTCAGTAATTGATGATTATACAATCCGAACAATTTTCAATTCACCTCAACTCAAATAAAATTATCAACTAAAAAAAAAATTTTAGTAATAGTAATATTTAATTTTTTTATTATCATATATAAACGTTATATTCTAGAAATAATAGAATAAGAATTTTAATAAAAATCAATCCAAAAATAATATAAATATATATAATAATTATATATATATATATATATTATATTATCTAAATAATATTCATTATAGATACTAAATAAATTATATATTTATATAAATTATATAAATTAAATTATATATAAATAATTTAATTTATATATATAAAATATAGTTAGAATAAATAGAATATTGTAATTATTTCAAATATATATATACATAGTATAGTTTCGGACTACTGTTTCGTATAAAGAATGAGATTAGTCCTCTAATTGTATCTATAGTATATCAATTCATACTCCTTAGATTTCATTCAATTAGGAATTTTTTATATAAAATTGGTTCCTGGTCCTATCAATAAGGTCATGAAATGTCGATTTTTTTATCTCTTATTTTATCTACAATGGATTTGCCTGAACCAATACATGATTTTTTTTTAGTCTTTCTGGGATCGGGTCTTATATTAGGAAGTATAGGAGTAGTATTCCTTACCAACCCAATTTTTTCTGCCTTTTCGTTGGGACTAGTTCTTGTTTGTATATCTTTATTCTATATTTTATCAAATTCCCATTTTGTAGCTGCAGCACAGTTACTTATTTATGTGGGAGCTATAAACGTTTTAATCATATTTGCTGTGATGTTCATGAATGGTTCAGAATATTATCAAGATTTTCATCTTTGGACCGTTGGGGATGGAGTTACTTTGATGGTTTGTACAAGTATTTTTGTTTCACTAATGACTACTATTCTAGATACATCATGGTACGGGATTATTTGGACTACAAAATCAAATCAGATTCTAGAGCAAGATTTGATAAGTAATAGTCAACAAATTGGAATTCATTTATCAACAGACTTTTTTCTTCCATTTGAACTGATTTCCATAATTCTTTTAGCTGCTTTGATAGGCGCAATTGTCGTGGCTCGCCAGTAAGAAATCTTTAGAACTAGCAACAGTAATCCAAATGGATTGAATTTGATTCTCTCTTATAAGATCCATTTCCCTTCAATTCTATGTAAATGTGAAACATTGTGTATGTCGAAAAGACTTTTTTTCGATTTATTAAGAATTCCTTTTGGTCCGTATTTGTTATATTCTCTAGTCAATCAAATCCCTTGAATTGTTGTTCATATTGAAATGAATCGAAATTGATAAGGAGTTGCTCAATGATGCTCGAACATGTACTTGTTTTGAGTGCCTATTTATTTTCTATCGGTATCTATGGATTGATCACGAGTCGAAATATGGTTAGAGCCCTCATGTGTCTTGAACTTATACTGAATGCGGTTAATATCAATTTTGTAACATTTTCTGATTTTTTTGATAGTCGCCAATTAAAAGGAAATATTTTTTCAATTTTTTGTATAGCTATTGCAGCCGCTGAAGCAGCTATTGGACCGGCTATTGTTTCGTCAGTTTATCGTAACAGAAAATCCACTCGTATCAATCAATCGAATTTGTTGAATAAATAATATTAATCATAAAATTTCGAATTTCGAATATTCATCAATTTCAATTCAAATTAGCATATATGATATATAATGTATGATCATGTTTGTGAAAACGTAAGAAATCAAAGCATCTTGGCCCCTGTGTTCTTATGAATTGATCTAGAAATAGATTGATTAGAAAAATTCTGGTAAATCATTGATTCATCTGGTGTAGAAATATATGATTCATTTATCAATTTTATACTAGATCGAAAATTTCGGATGTTAAAAAATGAATAGATCCAATGTCACATTCAGTAAAGATTTATGATACGTGTATAGGATGTACTCAATGTGTCCGAGCTTGCCCTACAGATGTGTTAGAAATGATACCTTGGGACGGATGTAAAGCTAAACAAATTGCTTCTGCTCCAAGAACAGAGGACTGTGTCGGTTGTAAGAGATGTGAATCTGCCTGTCCGACAGATTTTTTGAGTGTTCGAGTTTATTTATGGCATGAAACAACCCGAAGCATGGGTCTAGCTTATTGATACGTTTCAACCCCCCAAGAATACATTTTTTTTTTACTGATAAAAACGCGTGCTCAAAATACACAAAAAAAGATTTTTGTGTATTTTGAGCACGCGTTTTTCTGGCCCAAGTGTATCTTATTTTTACCACGAATTTTTTTCCTTGGTTAACAATAATTGTAGTTTTGCCAATATTCGCGGGTTCCTTAATCTTCTTATTTCCTCATAGAGGAAATAAAGTCATTAGGTGGTATACTATTTGTATATGTTTAATAGATCTCCTTCTAACAACCTATGCATTCTGTTATCATTTCCAATTGGACGATCCATTAATCCAACTGACAGAGAATTATAAATGGATCAATTTTTTTAATTTTTACTGGAGATTTGGAATAGATGGACTATCTATAGGACCCATTTTACTGACGGGATTTATCACCACTTTAGCTACTTTAGCGGCCCAGCCGGTTACTAGAGAATCCAGATTATTCCATTTCCTGATGTTAGCAATGTATAGTGGTCAAATAGGATCATTTTCTTCTCAAGACATTTTACTTTTTTTCATTATGTGGGAATTAGAATTAATTCCCGTTTATTTACTTTTATCGATGTGGGGCGGAAAGAAACGTTTGTATTCAGCTACAAAGTTTATTTTGTACACTGCGGGAAGTTCCATTTTTTTATTAATGGGAGTTTTAGGTATTGGTTTATATGGTTCCAATGAACCAATATTCAATTTTGAAACATCGGCTAATCAATCGTATCCTGCGGTACTGGAAATACTCTTTTATATTGGATTTCTTATTGCTTTTGCTGTCAAATCGCCGATTATACCCTTACATACATGGTTACCAGACACCCACGGAGAAGCACATTATAGTACTTGTATGCTTTTAGCCGGAATATTATTAAAAATGGGAGCATATGGATTGGTTCGAATTAATATGGAATTATTACCCCACGCTCATTCTATATTTTCTCCCTGGTTAATGATATTAGGCGCAATTCAAATAATATATGCAGCTTCAACATCTCTTGGTCAACGTAATTTAAAAAAAAGAATAGCTTATTCCTCCGTATCTCATATGGGTTTCATAATGATAGGAATAGGTTCTATAAGTGATATGGGACTTAATGGAGCTATTTTACAAATAATCTCTCATGGATTTATTGGCGCGGCGCTTTTTTTCTTGGCAGGGACGAGTTATGATAGAATCCGTCTTCTTTATCTCGACGAAATGGGCGGAATGGCTATCCAAATGCCAAAAATATTCACGATGTTCAGTATCTTATCGATGGCTTCTCTTGCATTGCCGGGCATGAGCGGTTTTGTTGCAGAATTGATAGTCTTTTTTGGAATAATTACCAGTCCAAAATCTTTTTTAATGACAAAAATACTAATTACTTTTGTAACGGCAATTGGAATGATATTAACTCCTATTTATTCATTATCTATGTTACGTCAGATGTTCTATGGATACAAGCTTTTTAATACACCAAACTTTTCTTTTTTTGATTCTGGGGCGCGAGAGTTATTTATTTCGATTTCTATTCTTATACCTGTAATAGGTATTGGCATTTATCCAGATTTTATTTTCTCATTATCAGTTGACAAGGTCGAATCTATTCTATCTAATTATAGATAATTTTCATAAATAAAAAAAAAAAAAACAGTAAAAAAAAGAAATAAGAAATCCTATTTTTCTTTTTTAATAATGTCCAAAAAAGAAAAATTTTTTCTTATCTTAACTTAAATAAAAAAAAAATGAATTGTAACCAAATAGGGTTGGTGTTTGCGAGAACCCCTTGAACTACTACATTACTTGATTTAAAGGGTTCTCGACGATTTATGCGAAGTTTTCTTAGATTATATTTATCTATATGCTTACTATATTTCTATTTGTATTTCTCAAGTTCCTTACTGACTTCAATTAGAAGTAAATGACCCATAACTATGTAGTCCTATTCCTAATAGATTGATACCAAAATAACATATCCAAATTATAAGAAATCCCATAGAAGCCACTATTGAAGAATTTACACCTTCCAATTTGTTTTGTTTTCTAGTATGTAAATAAATCGCAAATATCATCCAAGTAATAAACGCCCAAGTTTCCTTTGGATCCCAATTCCAATATGATCCCCATGCCTCATTAGCCCATACTGCTCCCGAAAGAATGCCGATGGTTAAAAAGATAAATCCTAGACTAATAATACGATAACTCCAACGATCCAATTGTTGAATAAATTGAAACCTGGAATAATTTCTAGAAGAAAGAAAGGAAATCTTTCGTAAAACATTCTTTCTTTCGTTCAAGATCTCAACAAAAGAAAATGACTCATTTAAAAAATCAAAATTATTGCTCTTACCAATAATCCTTATGATTTTTCGAAATGTAATGACTAAAAGAGCTACTGATAATAATGATCCACATAAAAGAGCTGCATAGCCCAATACCATCATACTTACGTGCATCATTAACCAATAGGATTGGAGAGCGGGTACTAATATTGCGGATTGATGCATTTTTGTTAAAAGACCCGAAGTAGCAAAGCCTTGAGTAAAAATAACACTTGGTGCGATTATTTTCCTTAAATGGTTTTTATGTTTTTTAAAACGAGGAATCATATGAAAAATGGAAAAACCCCATGAAAGAAAGATTAGTGATTCATATAAATCACTTAATGGTAAATGTCCCGAAAAAATCCAACGAGTAACTAATAATCCTGTTATACAGAAAAAAGTTACTATCATTCCTTTTTCAGACGAATCATATAGTCTTACGATTTCATTGACTAATAAGGTTATCAAATGAATTGCAATTAGAATTGATCCGACCGAAAACGATATGTGAGTTAATAGATGCTCTAAAGTTGAAAATATCATATTTTAAGAAATTAATAAACTAAAGCTAAAAAGGGGAGTTCCTAATTATAACTAAGGATTATAGGAGTGGAAATCGGGAATTGAATTAATTATAAGGACTTACTCTTTTCGAAGATGCCATGCCGCTACTCGGACTCGAACCGAGATGCTCTAGCACTGCTTCCTAAGAGCAGCGTGTCTACCGATTTCACCATAGCGGCTTGCTCGAAATCATAATAGCCGATTTTAAGTCAATCGTCGAGATTGAAAGAGTTAATTCAAACATTTGTTTAGTAAACAGTCTATTTTCAATTATTAAATAAAAGAATTTTAATAGAAAAAAAAACAAATTATTTTTTTTTTTATTGATTATTGGGTTGATGGGGAAAATAAAAATCCCCATCCCGAAAGAAAAAAGGAGAAAAAACATACTAAAAAGATGAAAACCGTGTTCTATTTATTCTTGTTTTTTTTGTGAAAAAAAAAAATACCATTTTTTTTCTTAAGATTTAGAATTCCAATTAGAATTCAAAAGAATTATTATTCTACCTTATGATATGTAGAATAATAATTATCAGAAGGGCAAAATAAAATAGGTTTCATTTTTTATATTCATCAGTTAAAAATATTAAGAAATATAAATTTTTACTGTATTTCTTATTATTTTTTTTTAGTTATATATATTTTTAGATTTAGTTATATAAATACATATAAAAAAAATGAAAGTCGAAAATAATAAACGAAATTATTACACTATTCTTCACATTCAATTATTACACTATTCTTCACATTCGTCTAATTCAGATTATTCCAATGTTTTTTTTTTTTGCACAAAAAAACTTTTTGACTTCCCCGTATAAAGAGATTTCGCTAACGAAAAAGCTTTCAATGCTGCCCAATATCCCTTCTTTTTCCAAATATTTTTCCGAATCCGTTTTTTTGATATAGAAGTGCGTTTTTTTGGAACTGCCATTTAAAAATTATATTAGTTTATTAATTGCTATGGTTGTATGTCAAAGACATCTATTGTTCAAAACGAATTTTTCTTTCATTTTATTAGCCATATATTTAGCTATTATCTTTTTTTTTCTAGATTATATTCTTTCATAAAAAATGTAGATATGGAAAAATCAGATAATCTTTTTTCTTTTTTGGCTCTAGTAATCTTTTATGTCATTTTTACAAATAAAAAAATTGTCTATTTTCGTCGTACTGCTTTTATACTAAAATACATCGAAAAAGTTTAAGAACCCAACCCTTATCTTGGTTAATAAAAAAAATGAATTGATCTAGCTTGATGAACGATTGCTCTTAATTTCATTTTCATTTTTAATTTGAACCAAATTGATCGTTAATTTATTTTTTATTAATTATTAAAATAAAAATTTATTAAATATTAAAAGATATATGATTTGAAAAGATCATGTATCTTAATTCTCTTTTTTCAGGTCTATGTAAAGTAAATTGTTGAATATCATAACCCCTTTTACAAATATAGGTTTTATAGAAAAAAAATAAATTAGTTCCAAAATGAACTAATGATTTTCTGAATATCAATAAACAAACTCAAAAAAATTCTTCATTTTATTCAGTTAGAAGTTAGTTCATATGGACTTTTTTTTATAATTCATAGCAAAATAAACTAATGTTTTTTGTTTTTGTGGAATTAGTTTTCCTCAATCTATAGATTATAGATGGAAATTAGTGTAATTATAGAAAAATAATTCAAAATTTTGATTTTCTTAATACTTACTAAAAAGAAAAAAAAGAAACTTTTTCACTAGTAATTTTTTTTGACTCATTTTCACTTCGTGCTTTGCAATATTTGCAAGTATTGGACAAAGCAAAGATTAAAACTAATTAACAATAGATAATTCTATTTAAGTTTGTTTTGCATATCTTAATTTTTTATTAACTGAAGCCTTTCAAAAGAGATAAAATCTGCAAATAAGAAACAAAATTAATTAAATTAAGAAAAAAAAAAGAAAAATCTTTTTTTTTATTTATTTTGTATGGAATTTACATATCAATATTCATGGATCATACCTTTGATTCCACTTCCAGTTCCTATGTTAATAGGAGTAGGACTTCTACTTTTTCCGACGGCAACAAAAAATCTTCGCCGTATGTGGGCTTTTCCTAGTGTTTTGTTGTTAAGTATAGTTATGATTTTTTCAATCGATGTGTCTATTCATCAAATAAATAACAGTTCTATCTATCAATATGTAGGGTCTTGGACTATCAATAATGATCTTTCTTTAGAGTTTGGTCACTTGATCGATTCACTTACCTCTATTATGTCAATATTAATTACTACGGTTGGAATTCTGGTTCTTATTTATAGTGACAGTTATATGTCTCACGATCAAGGATATTTGAGATTTTTTGCTTCTATGAGTTTTTTTAATACTTCAATGTTAGGATTGGTTACTAGTTCTAATTTGATACAAATTTATATTTTTTGGGAATTGGTTGGAATGTGTTCTTATCTATTAATAGGTTTTTGGTTCACACGCCCTATTGCAGCAAATGCTTGTCAAAAAGCCTTTGTAACTAATCGTATAGGGGATTTTGGTTTTTTATTAGGAATTTTAGGTCTTTATCGGATAACGGGTAGTTTAGAATTTCGGGATTTGTTTGAAATATTCAATAACTTGATTTCTAATAATGAAGTTAATCTTCTATTTGCTATTTTGTGTTCCTTCCTGTTATTTGCCGGTTCAGTTGCTAAATCTGCCCAATTCCCCCTTCATATATGGTTACCAGATGCTATGGAAGGACCTACTCCTATTTCAGCTCTTATACATGCTGCTACTATGGTAGCAGCGGGAATTTTTCTTGTAGCCCGGCTTCTTCCTCTTTTCGTAGTTATACCTTACATAATGAATGGAATAGCTTTGATAGGTATAATAACAGTAGTATTAGGGGCTAGTTTAGCTCTTGCTCAAAAGGATATTAAGAGAGGTTTAGCCTATTCTACAATGTCTCAATTGGGTTATATGATGTTAGCTTTAGGTATGGGCTCTTATCGAGCTGCTTTATTTCATTTAATTACTCATGCTTATTCAAAAGCATTGTTGTTTTTAGGATCCGGATCCATTATTCATTCAATGGAAGCTATTGTTGGATATTCTCCAGATAAAAGTCAAAATATGGTTCTTATGGGTGGTTTAAAAAAGCATGTGCCAATTACAAAAACCGCTTTTTTGGTGGGTACACTTTCTCTTTGCGGTATTCCACCCTTTGCCTGTTTTTGGTCCAAAGATGAAATTCTTAATAATAGTTGGTTATATTCACCAATTTTTGCAATAATAGCTTTTTCCACAGCAGGATTAACCGCATTTTATATGTTTCGGATCTATTTACTTATTTTTGAGGGACATTTTAACGTTCATTTTCAAAATTACAATGGAAAAAAAAATAGCTCATTCTATTTAATATCGTTATGGGGTAAAGAAGGGCAAAAAGTATTCAAAAAAAAAATGCATTTATTAGCTTTATTAACAATGAATAATAATGAAAGGGCTTCTTGTTTTGGCAAGAAGACACATTTCCATCTAATTGATA